GATTTGAAAAAGGAATTGATCGTGATTTTGAACCTGTTCTTTCCATGACTCCTCTTAACTGAGATAGAGATCCAATGCTTGAAGTAGGAATCAAATCGATTCCACCAAACCCAATATGTACGGTGGATAAGGTTCTATTTAAAAAGTATTCCCTCTTCTTTTCTTTTCAACTCATTTCTCTCTTCTAATCGATTTTTTTCTGGCTCGGCTATCCCGTTTAGCCGAGCCATTTCCTTTTAGCCTACTCAGCCGGGCAAAACCAATAAAACAAAGAAACAAAAAAAAATCTATTCACTGAGTAAAAGGAGAGAGAGGGATTCGAACCCTCGATAGTTCTTTGTTTCGAACTATACCGGTTTTCAAGACCGGGGCTATCAACCACTCGGCCATCTCTCCCAAAGAAAAGTTCTATTTTATTTTTATCCTATATTTTATTTTTATTCCACCCAATAGAACCCCGAACATGGACCTATGAGTGGATACCATTACTATCTATAGAAAGATATCGGGTGTGAATCTAGAGGTCTATCTATTTGTATATATCTATGATATATATAATACAGATGCATGAGACAGCAAGCATGCCCCTTGTTTTGTTAAAGTAAAAAAAAAAAAAAACGACCCTCGATTCCGTGCCCGAATAAAGGACAAGGGTTGCTAATAAGTCGTATGGAATCAATGAAAGATTCATGGTAAAATCTTTCCATGATGCATTTTTTTTGGCTGATAATGATAAAGAGATCAAATGGTATATATAAGCTTCTTTTGTTGGTAGATTGGAGGATTAGAAACATGACTATTGCTTTCCAGTTGGCTGTTTTTGCATTAATTGCTACTTCATTAATCTTACTGATTAGTGTACCTGTTGTATTTGCTTCTCCTGAGGGTTGGTCGAGTAACAAAAATGTTGTATTTTCCGGTACGTCATTATGGATTGGATTAGTCTTTCTGGTGGGTATCCTTAATTCTCTCATCTCTTGAACCTATTCGTTCTAGTTCTAGATCCAAAAATGAAATGACCCCTCCCTCCGAATTCCTTCGGGTTGTGAGACACATTAAAATTCAATAATTAAAATTCAATATAAGTCCCCAAAATGCAAATAACGAAAAAGAAAAAATTAGAAAAATTAAAAGTAGAGGGAGGGGACAAACTTTATGGGTATTTGTATTTTAATAATATGTAAAAATTGAAATAAAATAAAAAAATACTAAATACATATGTATTTATGTTATTAACTATGTATTCTATTTTGAAATAAGAATTATCTAAAATTATATAAATATATATATATAATTATATATAATGATAATGCGGATATGGTCGAATGGTAAAATTTCTCTTTGCCAAGGAGAAGATGCGGGTTCGATTCCCGCTATCCGCCCAGGATAAGGATAATTGGTAAAGATATTGAATTCAATATTAAATTCAATTCAATATAGTATAGCGGTTCTACTTTTCCCTTTCTTTTCCTCCCACCCCAAAGAAAAAAAAGGTAATTAATTATTCTTTATTCTATATTTTTTTGTCGAAAAAATGTTGCGGAGACGGGATTTGAACCCGTGACCTCAAGGTTATGAGCCTTGCGAGCTACCACGCTGCTCTACCCCGCGATGAAGAGACGAGTTGAGAATTGATGGACAAACAGGGATTGAATGCGCCCCTCTACCATATCTGTACAAATAGAATAGCCCATTTATACAGAATGGTAAAGAGGACCCTCTACAATCTATGATCATAGAAATTAATATAAAAATGAAAGGACATTTTAATCCTTACCAACTTGATCTTGTTGCCCCAGGCAACAAACATGCATGAACCATTTCGCGAAGTATGTGTCCGGATAACCCAAAGTCTCGATAGTTAGCTCGCGGTCTTCCGGTCGAAAAACAACGTCGATGAAGGCGTGTAGGTGCACTATTACGTGGTGGAGATTGTAACTTTCCATGAATTTCCCATTTCTCGCTCAACGACGGAACTTTGCTTATTTCTTTTTTTGAGGATCGACGAATCAAATGATATTTTTTTTCCAATTTTTGTCTCTTCTTTTCCCTCTGAATCAAACTTTTTCTTGCCATAATGGTTCAATTACTATTTAGTATCAATGATACAAGTCAGATCCTAGATGTAGAAATATAAGAGGGTAGATCCCCTCTCCATTGAAAGAAATGATATTCTCGCGGATACACCCTAAAATTTAAATAAAGAATTAACCAAACTTGCCCGATGTAGAGGCAATCAAGAAAGCTGCATAAGTAAATATATAACCGACAGAAAAGTGGGCTAATCCAACTAATCTCGCTTGTACAATAGAAAGAGCGACCGGTTTATCTCTCCATCGAATCAAATTAGCTAAAGGTGTGCGTTCATGAGCCCAAGCTAAAGTTTCAATCAATTCCTGCCAATAACCCCGCCAAGAAATTAAGAACATAAATCCAGTAGCCCAAACAAGATGTCCAAATAAGAACATCCACGCCCAGACCGATAAACTATTCATTCCAA